GTTGATGTAGCTTAAWTACCAAAGCGAGGCACTGAAAATGCCTATATGGGTGAGTTAACCCCATGAACATATAGGTTTGGTCCCGGCCTTCCCATTAGCCCCCAATAGACTTACACATGCAAGCATCTGCGCCCCGGTGAAAATGCCCTTCAAGTTAACCAAACTAAAAGGAGCTGGTATCAAGCACACATCTGTAGCTAACGACACCTTGCTTAACCACACCCCCACGGGAGACAGCAGTGATAAAAATTAAGCTATGAACGTAAGTTTGACTAAGTTATATTGATTAGGGTCGGTAAATTTCGTGCCAGCCACCGCGGTCATACGATTAACCCAAGTTAATAGGAATACGGCGTAAAGCGTGTCAAAGCATTTCACCAAATACAGTTAAATTCTAATTAAGCCGTAAAAAGCCACAATTATAATGAAAATAGATAACGAAGGTAGCTCTACAACCGCTGACACACGATAGCTAAGATTCAAACTGGGATTAGATACCCCACTATGCTTAGCCTTAAACACAAATAATTATACAAACAAAATTATTCGCCAGAGTACTACTAGCAATAGCCTAAAACTCAAAGGACTTGGCGGTGCTTTATATCCCTCTAGAGGAGCCTGTTCTATAATCGATAAACCCCGATAAACCTCACCAGTCCTTGCCAATACAGTCTATATACCGCCATCTTCAGCAAACCCTAAAAAGGAACAAAAGTAAGCGAAACCATACTACATAAAAACGTTAGGTCAAGGTGTAACCTATGGAATGGGAAGAAATGGGCTACATTTTCTACTCTAAGAAAATCCAAATACGAAAGTTATTATGAAACTAATGACTAAAGGAGGATTTAGTAGTAAACTAAGAATAGAGTGCTTAGTTGAATTAGGCCATGAAGCACGCACACACCGCCCGTCACCCTCCTCAAATAGACACAATACACTCAAACTTATTAATACGTATTAACCATGTGAGAGGAGATAAGTCGTAACAAGGTAAGCATACTGGAAAGTGTGCTTGGACAAATCAAGGTATAGCTTAAACAAAGCACCTAGTTTACACCTAGAAGATTTCACATATCATGAATACCCTGAACTAAACCTAGCCCACAACTTTATTTTAATTAAACAACCAAGATAAAATAAAATAAAACATTCACCAACTATTTAAAGTATAGGAGATAGAAATTTAAACACGGCGCTATAGATAAAAGTACCGCAAGGGAACGATGAAAGAAGAAAATCAAAGTACAGAAAAGCAGAGATCACCCCTCGTACCTTTCGCATAATGAATTAACTAGTAACAACCTAGCAAAACGAATTTCAGCTAAGTAACCCGAAACCAGACGAGCTACTTATGAACAGTCTACCCAGGACCAACTCATCTATGTGGCAAAATAGTGAGAAGATTTATAAGTAGAGGTGACACGCCTAACGAGCCTGGTGATAGCTGGTTGTCCAGAAAATGAGTCTTAGCTCAGCTTTAAAAAATACCAAAAAATAGAACTAAATCTAGACTGTATTTTTAAAAGTTAATCTAAAAGGGTACAGCCTTTTAGAAATGGGTACAACCTTGACTAGAGAGTAAAACCCCAAAACCCCATAGTGGGCCTAAAAGCAGCCATCAATTGAGAAAGCGTTAAAGCTCAACATCAAAATCACATAAATTCCAACAATAAACAATCAACTCCTAGCCCTAATACTGGACTAATCTATTAAATAATAGAAGAAATAATGTTAATATGAGTAACAAGAAATAATTTCTCCTTGCATAAGCTTAAGTCAGTACCTGATAATACCCTGACCATTAACAATGAATAAAATAACCCAACAAATAAATTATTTATTAATCACACTGTTAATCCAACACAGGCATGCACTCAAGGAAAGATTAAAAGAAGTAAAAGGAACTCGGCAAACACAAACCCCGCCTGTTTACCAAAAACATCACCTCCAGCATTCCTAGTATTGGAGGCACTGCCTGCCCAGTGACAACCGTTAAACGGCCGCGGTATCCTGACCGTGCAAAGGTAGCATAATCACTTGTTCTCTAAATAAGGACTTGTATGAACGGCCACACGAGGGTTTTACTGTCTCTTACTTCCAATCAGTGAAATTGACCTTCCCGTGAAGAGGCGGGAATAAACTAATAAGACGAGAAGACCCTATGGAGCTTCAACTAACTGACTCAAAGAAAACAAGCTCAATCACCAAGAGACAACAACATTCCTCATGAGTCAACAGTTTCGGTTGGGGTGACCTCGGAGAATAAAAAATCCTCCGAGCGATTCTTAAGATAAGACCCACAAGTCAAATCACATTATCGCTTATTGATCCAGAAATTTGATCAACGGAATAAGTTACCCTAGGGATAACAGCGCAATCCTATTCAAGAGTCCATATCGACAATAGGGTTTACGACCTCGATGTTGGATCAGGACATCCCGATGGTGCAGCCGCTATCAAAGGTTCGTTTGTTCAACGATTAAAGTCCTACGTGATCTGAGTTCAGACCGGAGCAATCCAGGTCGGTTTCTATCTATTATATATTTCTCCCAGTACGAAAGGACAAGAGAAATAAGGCCAACTTCAAACAAGCGCCTTAAACTAATTAATGATTTCATCTTAATTAATTATATAAACAAATCCAGCCCTAGAGTAAGGGCTAAGTTAAGGTGGCAGAGCCCGGTAATTGCATAAAACTTAAACCTTTATAATCAGAGATTCAAATTCTCTCCTTAACAAAATGCACATAATCAATATCTTAATATTAATTATCCCCATCCTACTAGCCGTAGCATTCCTGACACTAGTAGAACGAAAAATCCTAGGATATATACAACTCCGAAAAGGCCCAAACATTGTAGGTCCATACGGCCTACTCCAACCCATCGCAGATGCAATTAAACTTTTTATTAAAGAACCATTACGACCTGCCACATCCTCTACCTCTATATTTATTCTAGCACCCATTCTAGCCCTAAGCCTAGCTCTAACCATATGAATCCCCCTACCCATACCCCACCCCCTCATTAATATAAATCTGGGAGTCCTATTCATACTGGCCATGTCAAGCCTAGCCGTGTACTCCATTCTCTGATCAGGTTGAGCCTCCAATTCAAAGTATGCACTAATTGGGGCCCTACGAGCCGTAGCACAGACTATTTCATATGAAGTTACCCTGGCAATTATCCTACTATCAGTTCTCCTAATAAATGGATCCTTTACTCTCTCCACCCTAATCATCACACAAGAACGAACATGACTGATTCTTCCAGCATGACCTTTAGCAATAATATGATTTATCTCAACACTAGCAGAAACAAACCGAGCCCCATTTGACCTCACCGAAGGAGAATCAGAATTAGTCTCGGGCTTCAATGTAGAATACGCAGCAGGACCATTCGCCCTATTTTTTATAGCAGAATATGCAAACATTATCATAATAAATGCTTTCACAACAATTCTATTCCTAGGAGCATTCCACAATCCCTACATACCAGAACTATACACAATCAACTTTACCATTAAATTACTACTGCTCACAATCTCCTTCCTATGAATCCGAGCATCCTACCCTCGATTTCGCTATGACCAACTAATACACCTGCTATGAAAAAACTTCTTACCCCTTACACTAGCCTTATGTATATGACATGTATCATTCCCCGTTATCCTATCAGGTATCCCTCCACAAACATAAGAAATATGTCTGATAAAAGAGTTACTTTGATAGAGTAAATAATAGAGGTTTAAATCCTCTTATTTCTAGAGCTACAGGAATTGAACCTATCCTTAAGAATCCAAAACTCTCCGTGCTCCCATTACACCAAACTCTAATAGTAAGGTCAGCTAATTAAGCTACCGGGCCCATACCCCGGAAATGTTGGTTTATACCCTTCCCGTACTAATAAATCCAATTATTTTTACTACTATTCTACTAACCCTTATACTAGGAACAATTATTGTCATAATCAGCTCTCACTGACTACTAATCTGAATCGGATTTGAAATAAATATACTCGCTATTATTCCCATCATAATAAAAAAACACAACCCACGGGCCACAGAAGCATCAACCAAATATTTTTTAACTCAATCAACAGCCTCAATATTACTAATAATAGCCATTATTATTAACCTAATATTCTCAGGCCAATGGACCGTAATAAAACTATTTAACCCAACAGCATCCATACTCATAACAATAGCCCTCGCCATAAAACTAGGAATAGCTCCATTTCACTTCTGAGTACCAGAAGTGACACAAGGAATTCCCTTATCATCTGGCCTAATCCTACTCACATGACAGAAATTAGCACCCATATCCGTACTCTACCAAATCTTCCCCTCCATCAATCTAAACATAATCCTAACCCTATCCATCATCTCAATTATAATCGGAGGGTGGGGGGGACTAAACCAAACCCAACTACGAAAAATCATAGCCTACTCGTCAATTGCCCATATAGGGTGAATAACAGCAGTACTACTATATAACCCCACCATAATAGTACTTAACCTAATCATATACATTATCATAACCTCCACCATATTCATGCTATTTATAGCCAACTCAACCACCACCACACTATCACTATCACACACATGAAATAAAACACCCGTCATGACTATCTTAATTCTCACCACCCTCCTATCAATAGGAGGACTCCCCCCACTCTCAGGATTTATACCAAAATGAATAATTATTCAAGAAATAACAAAAAATAACAATATTATTTTACCTACCCTCATAGCAATATCAGCACTACTAAATTTATACTTCTACACACGACTCACATACTCCACTACACTCACAATATTCCCATCCACAAACAACACGAAAATAAAATGACAATTCCCTACTACAAAACAAATAACTCTCCTACCGACAATAGTAACACTATCCACCATACTCCTACCACTCACACCAATCCTATCTGTATTAGAATAGGAATTTAGGTTAAATAGACCAAGAGCCTTCAAAGCCCTAAGCAAGTATAATTTACTTAATTCCTGATAAGGATTGCAAGACTATACCTTACATCAATTGAATGCAAATCAACCACTTTAATTAAGCTAAATCCTCCCTAGATTGGTGGGCTCCACCCCCACGAAACTTTAGTTAACAGCTAAATACCCTAATCAACTGGCTTCAATCTACTTCTCCCGCCGCAGAAAAAAAAGGCGGGAGAAGCCCCGGCAGAATTGAAGCTGCTTCTTTGAATTTGCAATTCAACGTGAGAAATTCACTACAGGACCTGATAGAGAGAGGAATCAAACCTCTGTCCTTAGATTTACAGTCTAATGCTTTACTCAGCCACTCTACCTATGTTCATTAACCGCTGATTATTTTCAACCAACCACAAAGACATTGGCACCTTATACTTACTATTTGGCGCTTGAGCCGGTATAGTAGGAACAGCCCTAAGCTTACTGATTCGTGCTGAACTGGGCCAACCTGGGACTCTGCTCGGAGACGATCAGATTTATAATGTAGTCGTAACTGCCCATGCATTTGTAATAATTTTCTTCATAGTGATACCAATTATGATTGGGGGATTTGGTAACTGACTCGTCCCCCTGATAATTGGTGCTCCCGACATAGCTTTTCCCCGAATAAATAACATAAGCTTCTGACTTCTCCCCCCTTCATTCCTATTACTCCTGGCATCATCTATAGTGGAGGCCGGGGCAGGAACAGGCTGAACTGTATATCCCCCACTAGCCGGCAACCTAGCCCATGCAGGAGCCTCAGTAGACCTAACTATCTTTTCTCTACATTTAGCAGGTGTCTCCTCAATTCTAGGGGCCATTAATTTTATTACAACAATCATCAATATGAAACCTCCCGCAGTATCACAATACCAAACACCTCTGTTCGTATGATCCGTACTAGTTACTGCTGTACTACTTCTTCTCTCACTCCCTGTACTGGCAGCTGGAATTACTATACTACTGACAGACCGAAATCTAAACACAACATTTTTCGACCCTGCAGGAGGGGGGGATCCAGTCCTATACCAACATCTATTCTGATTTTTTGGGCACCCAGAAGTGTATATTCTTATTCTACCTGGATTTGGAATAATCTCACACATTGTAACCTATTATTCAGGAAAGAAAGAACCGTTCGGATACATGGGAATAGTCTGAGCCATGATATCAATTGGATTTTTGGGCTTCATTGTATGAGCTCACCATATGTTCACAGTTGGAATAGATGTTGACACACGAGCTTACTTCACATCGGCTACCATAATTATTGCCATCCCTACCGGAGTAAAAGTTTTTAGCTGATTAGCAACACTCCACGGAGGCAATATTAAATGATCTCCTGCCTTAATATGAGCTTTAGGCTTCATCTTCCTCTTTACAGTAGGAGGCCTAACTGGAATTGTCTTAGCCAACTCTTCTCTTGATATTGTTCTCCATGATACATATTATGTAGTTGCACACTTCCACTACGTATTGTCAATAGGAGCTGTATTTGCCATCATGGGAGGATTCGTGCACTGATTCCCACTATTCTCAGGTTATACTCTTAACACCACATGAGCTAAAATTCACTTTGTGATCATATTTGTGGGCGTAAATATGACCTTCTTCCCACAACACTTCCTGGGACTATCCGGCATACCACGACGATATTCTGACTACCCAGATGCATACACATTGTGAAATACTATCTCATCTATAGGCTCATTCATCTCTCTAACAGCAGTCGTACTAATAATTTTTATTATCTGAGAGGCATTTGCATCTAAACGGGAAGTCCTAGCCGTAGATCTAACTACAACAAACCTAGAGTGATTGAATGGGTGTCCTCCGCCATATCATACATTTGAAGAGCCTACATACGTCAACTTAAAATAAGAAAGGAAGGAATTGAACCCCCTACTATTGGTTTCAAGCCAACATCATAACCACTATGTCTTTCTCGATTAGTGAGATACTAGTAAAATATTATATAACTTTGTCAAAGTTAAGTTACAGATGAAAATCCTGTGTACCTCATATGGCGTACCCCATACAGCTAGGATTTCAAGATGCAACATCACCCATTATAGAAGAATTACTACATTTTCATGACCACACACTAATAATTGTTTTCCTTATTAGCTCACTAGTGCTCTATATTATTTCACTAATACTAACAACAAAACTAACCCATACAAGCACAATAGATGCACAGGAAGTAGAGACAATCTGAACCATTCTACCAGCTATTATCCTAATTATAATTGCCCTTCCATCTCTGCGAATTTTATACATAATAGATGAAATTAATAACCCATCTCTTACAGTAAAAACTATAGGACACCAATGATATTGAAGCTATGAATATACAGACTATGAAGACCTAACCTTTGACTCTTATATAATTCCCACATCGGAACTAAAACCAGGAGAACTGCGACTGTTAGAAGTAGACAATCGAGTAGTATTACCAATAGAAATAACAATCCGAATGCTAGTTTCATCAGAAGACGTATTACACTCATGAGCCGTACCTTCTCTAGGATTAAAAACGGATGCAATCCCAGGTCGCCTAAACCAAACAACCCTTATGTCAACCCGACCAGGCCTATATTACGGACAATGCTCAGAAATCTGCGGATCAAACCACAGTTTTATACCCATTGTCCTTGAATTAGTTCCACTAGAGTATTTTGAAAAATGATCTGCATCAATACTGTAAAATCGCTAAGAAGCTAAACTAGCACTAGCCTTTTAAGCTAGAGACTGAGAGAAGAATCTCTCCTTAGCGACATGCCACAACTAGATACATCTACATGGCTAACAATAATTATATCCATAGTCATAGCCCTTTTTATTGTACTCCAGTTAAAAATCTCAAAACATAATTTCTACCATAACCCAAAACCAACTCCAACTGAAATACATAAACAACACACCCCCTGAGAAACAAAATGAACGAAAATCTATTTGCCTCTTTCATCATCCCTACATTTTTAGGTCTTCCTATCGTTATCCTTATCGTTATATTTCCTAACCTGCTATTCCCAACATCTAATCGTCTAACAAACAACCGCCTCATCTCCCTGCAACAATGAACACTCCAACTCATATCAAAACAAATAATAAACATCCATAACACCAAAGGACAGACATGGACCCTAATACTAATATCTCTAATTCTATTTATTGGAACAACCAATCTACTGGGCCTGTTTCCCCACTCATTTACACCAACTACACAATTATCGATAAACTTAGGCATAGCCATTCCTCTATGAGCAGGAGCCGTAGCTACAGGCTTCCGCAACAAAACCAAAGCATCACTCGCTCACTTTTTACCACAAGGAACACCAACCTTACTAATCCCAATGTTAGTCATCATTGAAACTATCAGTCTATTTATTCAACCAATAGCTCTAGCCGTACGACTAACAGCCAATATCACTGCCGGACACCTACTAATTCACTTAATTGGAGGAGCCACACTCGCACTGATAAACATTAGTACTATAACAGCTCTCATCCCATTTGTTGTCTTAATTTTACTAACAATCCTTGAATTTGCAGTAGCTATAATTCAAGCCTACGTATTCACCCTCTTAGTTAGCCTGTATTTGCACGACAACACATAATGACACACCAAACTCATGCCTACCATATAGTTAACCCAAGCCCCTGACCCCTTACAGGAGCCCTATCAGCCCTTTTAATAACATCTGGCCTAACTATGTGATTTCACTTCAACTCAGTGATCCTACTATTCCTTGGCCTAACCACAAATATATTAACAATATACCAGTGATGGCGAGACGTAATTCGAGAGAGCACTTTTCAAGGACACCATACCCCAACTGTCCAAAAAGGCCTCCGCTACGGAATAATCCTCTTTATCGTTTCCGAAGTTTTATTTTTCACTGGATTCTTCTGAGCATTTTACCACTCAAGTCTGGCCCCTACTCCCGAGCTAGGTGGCTGCTGACCCCCAACAGGCATTCACCCACTTAACCCTATGGAAGTCCCACTACTCAATACATCTGTCCTACTAGCCTCAGGAGTCTCTATCACCTGAGCTCACCATAGCCTTATAGAAGGAAACCGCAAACATATGCTACAGGCCCTGTTTATTACCATCTCACTAGGAGTATATTTTACACTACTACAAGCCTCAGAGTACTACGAAGCACCCTTTACCATTTCAGACGGGGTTTACGGCTCAACCTTCTTTGTAGCCACAGGCTTCCATGGCCTCCACGTCATTATTGGAACCACTTTCTTAATTGTATGCTTTTTCCGCCAGCTAAAATTCCACTTTACTTCCAGCCACCATTTCGGCTTCGAAGCCGCTGCCTGATACTGACACTTTGTAGACGTAGTATGACTTTTCCTATATGTATCTATCTATTGATGAGGTTCATGTTCTTTTAGTATCAACCAGTACAACTGACTTCCAATCAGTTAGTTTCGGTCTAGTCCGAAAAAGAATAATAAACCTTATACTAACCCTCTTAATCAACCTATTACTGGCCACACTACTCGTCACTATTGCATTCTGACTTCCCCAATTAAATGTATACTCAGAAAAAACAAGTCCATACGAATGTGGATTTGACCCCATAGGATCAGCCCGCCTACCCTTCTCCATAAAATTTTTTCTAGTGGCTATTACCTTTCTTCTTTTTGACCTAGAAATTGCACTCCTTCTACCACTACCCTGAGCCTCCCAGACAAATGACCTATACACAATACTTACCATAGCACTACTCCTGATTTTACTTTTGGCTGCAAGCCTAGCCTATGAATGAACCCAAAAAGGACTAGAATGAACCGAATATGGTAATTAGTTTAAGCAAAAATAAATGATTTCGACTCATTAGATTATGATCAAATTCATAATTACCAAATGTCTCTAGTCCATATAAACATCATAATAGCATTTGCAGTATCTCTTACAGGATTATTGATATACCGATCCCACCTAATATCATCCCTTTTATGCCTAGAAGGAATGGTGCTATCCCTATTCGTTATAGCCACCCTAATTATCCTAAACTCGCACTTCACCCTAGCTAGTATAATACCCATCATCCTGCTAGTATTCGCAGCCTGTGAAGCAGCACTAGGATTATCCCTGCTAGTTATAGTATCAAACACATATGGCACCGACTACGTACAAAATCTTAACCTACTCCAATGCTAAAATATATTATCCCTACAATAATACTTATACCCCTGACTTGATTATCAAAAAATAACATAATCTGAGTCAACTCCACAGCTCACAGCCTACTAATTAGCCTCACTAGTTTACTCCTTACTAATCAATTCAGTGATAACAGCCTTAACTTCTCACTAGTCTTCTTCTCCGACTCTCTATCCACACCACTACTGATCCTGACCATATGACTTCTCCCTTTAATACTAATAGCCAGCCAACATCATCTATCAAAAGAAAATCTGACCCGAAAAAAACTATATATTACTATACTAATTCTACTACAACTATTCCTAATTATGACCTTTGCCGCCATAGAGCTAATCCTCTTTTATATTCTATTTGAAGCCACACTAATCCCAACACTTATCATTATTACCCGATGAGGTAATCAAACAGAACGCCTAAATGCCGGTCTCTACTTTTTATTTTACACACTAGCAGGCTCCCTCCCACTACTAGTCGCACTAACCTATATCCAAAACATAGTAGGATCTCTAAACTTTCTAGTCCTTCAATACTGAGCGCAACCAGTATCCAATTCCTGATCAAATATCTTCATATGACTAGCATGTATAATAGCCTTTATAGTAAAAATACCACTATACGGCCTCCACCTCTGACTACCCAAAGCCCATGTAGAAGCCCCCATTGCAGGCTCCATAGTCCTTGCAGCAGTCCTACTAAAACTAGGAGGATATGGCATACTACGAATCACAACATTACTAAACCCATTAACCGACTTAATAGCATATCCATTTATCATATTATCCTTATGGGGTATAATTATAACCAGTTCAATTTGCCTCCGCCAAACAGACCTAAAATCACTAATTGCATACTCCTCTGTCAGCCATATAGCACTAGTTATCGTAGCGATCCTTATTCAAACACCCTGAAGCTACATAGGAGCCATGGCCTTAATAATCGCCCATGGTCTCACATCCTCTATACTCTTCTGCCTAGCAAACTCTAACTACGAACGAATTCATAGCCGAACAATAATCCTCGCCCGAGGCCTGCAAACACTCCTCCCACTAATAGCCACATGATGGCTTCTAGCAAGCCTAACCAACTTGGCTCTACCCCCAACAATTAACCTAATTGGAGAACTACTTGTAATAATATCAGCTTTCTCATGATCCAACGCCACAATTATCCTAATAGGGGTAAACATAGTGATTACTGCCCTGTACTCCCTATATATGCTAATCACCACACAACGAGGTAAACATACCCACCACATCAATAATATTACGCCCTCTTTCACACGAGAAAATGCTCTTATATCATTACATATCTTACCCCTACTACTTCTATCCTTAAACCCCAAAATCATCCTAGGCCCCCTGTACTGTAAATGTAGTTTAAAAAAAACATTAGATTGTGAATCTAATAATAGAAGCTTACTACCCTCTCATTTACCGAAAAAGCGCACAAGAACTGCTAACTCTGTATCCCGTGCCTAACAGCACGGCTTTTTCGGACTTTTAAAGGATAGTAGTCATCCGTTGGTCTTAGGAACCAAAAAATTGGTGCAACTCCAAATAAAAGTAATAAACCTATTTTCCTCTCTCTCACTAACCACACTATTCTTATTAACTATCCCCATCATAATAACAGGCTCCAGTACTTATAAAACCTCAAACTACCCACTCTATGTAAAAACAGCCATCTCATGTGCTTTCGCTACCAGCATAGTCCCCACAATAATATTCATTCATACAGGACAAGAAATAGTAATTTCAAACTGACACTGACTTACAATCCAAACCATCAAACTATCACTCAGCTTTAAAATAGACTACTTCTCTATAATATTCATCCCAGTGGCACTGTTCGTTACATGGTCCATCATAGAATTCTCAATCTGATATATACACTCAGACCCAAACATTAACCAATTTTTCAAGTACCTTCTCCTATTTCTCATTACTATACTCATCCTCGTTACCGCAAACAACCTGTTCCAACTATTCATTGGCTGAGAAGGAGTTGGAATTATATCGTTCCTACTCATCGGATGATGGCACGGACGGGCAGATGCAAACACAGCAGCTCTACAGGCAATCCTATATAATCGCATCGGCGATATCGGATTTATTCTGGCAATAGCATGATTTCTTGCTAACCTCAACGCCTGGGACTTTCAACAAATCTTTATACTAAGCCCAAACAACTCCAACCTACCCCTAATAGGCCTTGTACTAGCCGCAGCCGGAAAATCCGCTCAATTTGGTCTACACCCTTGACTGCCCTCTGCAATAGAAGGCCCTACTCCTGTCTCAGCACTACTTCACTCAAGCACAATAGTAGTAGCGGGCGTCTTCCTACTAATTCGCTTCCACCCACTAATAGAAAACAACAAACTCATTCAGTCTATTACACTATGCCTAGGAGCTATTACCACATTATTTACAGCAATATGTGCCCTTACCCAAAATGACATCAAAAAAATCATTGCCTTCTCTACATCAAGCCAACTAGGTCTCATAATAGTAACAATCGGTATTAACCAGCCCTACCTAGCATTTCTTCATATTTGTACCCACGCCTTCTTTAAGGCCATACTATTCATATGCTCCGGCTCCATTATCCACAACCTAAACAATGAACAAGATATCCGAAAAATAGGAGGCCTATTCAAAGCCATACCATTTACCACAACAGCCCTCATTATTGGCAGCCTTGCATTAACAGGAATACCTTTCCTTACCGGATTCTACTCTAAAGACTTAATTATCGAAACCGCCAATACGTCAAATACCAACGCCTGGGCCCTCTTAATAACACTAATCGCCACCTCCTTTACAGCAATCTACAGTACTCGCACTATTTTCTTCGCACTCCTAGGACAACCCCGATTTCCAACCCTAATTACTATCAACGAAAATAACCCTACTCTTACTAACCCCATTAAACGCCTACTAATCGGAAGCCTTTTTGCAGGATTTATCATCTCCAATAGCATTCCCCCAACAACAATCCCACAAATAACCATGCCCCAATACCTAAAAATAACAGCCCTAGCAGTAACAATCCTAGGTTTTATTCTAGCACTAGAAATCAGCAACATAACCCAAAATCTAAAATTCAGCCACCCATCAAACTCCTTTAAATTCTCCAACCAGCTAGGGTATTTTCCTACAATCATACACCGCCTAATTCCCCACGCAAGCCTAACAATAAGCCAAAAATCAGCATCCTCCCTGCTAGACTTAATCTGACTAGAAAACATCTTACCAAAAACCACCTCGCTAATCCAAATAAAAATATCCATCATCATTACAAACCAAAAAGGCCTAATCAAATCATACTTCTCTTCCTTCCTAATTACAATCCTCATTAGCATAATCCTATTTAATTTCCACGAGTAATTTCTATAATAACCACAACACCAACAAACAACGACCACCCAGTCACAACAACTAACCAAGTTCCATAACTATACAAAGCTGCAATCCCCATAGCCTCCTCACTAAAAAACCCAGAATCCCCCGTATCATAGATAACCCAATCTCCCACACCATTAAACTTAAAAACAATCTCCACTTCCTCATCTTTCAACACATAATAAACCATCAAAAACTCTATTAACAGACCGACAATAAACGCCCCCAAAACAGTTTTATTAGAAGCCCAAACCTCAGGATACTGCTCAATAGCTATAGCCGTTGTATAACCAAAAACCACCATCATACCCCCCAGATAAATTAAAAAAACCATCAAACCTAAAAAAGACCCACCAAAATTTAACACAATCCCACAACCAACCCCACCACTCACAATCAACCCCAATCCCCCATAAATAGGCGAAGGTTTTGAAGAAAACCCCACAAAACCGACCACAAAAATAACACTCAAAATAAACACAATGTACACTATCATTATTCTTACATGGAATCTAACCATGACTAATGATATGAAAAACCATCGTTGTCATTCAACTATAAGAACACTAATGATCAACATCCGAAAGTCCCACCCACTAATAAAAATCGTAAATAACGCACTAATCGATCTACCAGCCCCATCAAATATCTCATCATGATGAAACTTCGGCTCCCTACTAGGCATCTGCCTCATTTTACAAATTCTAACAGGCCTATTTCTAGCAATACACTACACACCTGACACAACAACAGCGTTCTCCTCTGTCACCCATATTTGCCGAGATGTCAACTACGGTTGAATCATCCGATATATACATGCAAATGGGGCATCCATATTCTTCATCTGCTTATTCATACACATGGGGCGAGGCTTGTACTACGGGTCATATACCTTTCTAGAGACATGAAACGTTGGGGTAATCCTCCTATTTACAGTAATAGCCACAGCATTCATAGGGTACGTTCTACCATGAGGACAAATATCATTCTGAGGCGCAACAGTCATCACCAATCTCCTATCAGCAATCCCATATATCGGCACAAATCTAGTCGAATGAATCTGAGGGGGCTTCTCAGTAGATAAAGCAACCCTTACCCGATTCTTCGCCTTCCACTTCATTCTCCCATTCATCATTATAGCACTCACTATAGTCCACCTACTCTTTCTTCACGAAACAGGATCAAACAACCCAATAGGAATTCCATCAGACATAGACAAAATCCCGTTCCACCCCTACTACACTATCAAAGATATCTTAGGGGCACTTCTATTAATTCTAGTCCTAATACTTCTAGTCCTATTTACACCCGACTTGCTCGGAGACCCAGATAACTACACCCCAGCAAACCCACTCAACACACCCCCTCATATTAAACCCGAATGATACTTTCTATTTGCATACGCAATCCTACGATCAATCCCCAATAAACTAGGAGGAGTCCTAGCCCTAATCTCCTCCATCCTCATTCTCGCTCTCATACCCCTACTCCATACATCCAAACAACGAAGTATGACATTTCGACCACTCAGTCAATGCTTATTTTGAATTCTAGTAGCGGATCTGTTAACACTCACATGAATTGGAGGACAACCAGTTGAACACCCATTCATCATCATCGGACAACTAGCATCTATTATGTACTTTCTCATCATCCTAGTGTTAATACCAATCACTAGTGCAATCGAAAACAACCTTCTAAAATGAAGACTAGTCTTTGTAGTATACTAAATACATTGGTCTTGTAAGCCAAAAAAGGAGTACAACCAATCTCCCTAAGACTCAAGGAAGGAGCTATTGCCCCACCATCAACACCCAAAGCTGAAGTTCTATTTAAACTATTCCCTGAACGCTATTAATATACTCACACAAACACCAAGAACCCTATCAGTATTAAATTTTTCAAAAACCTACAACGACTAACACAGACTTCATACCCCACAGCCTAACGTATAATAAACAAGCATTAAAAATTATAATCAACTAGAATACTCATGTACAATAGTACATGAGTTTATTGCTTTCGTAGTATGTACATAACATTAATGTAATAGGACATAAATATGTATAATAGTACATTATATTATATGCCCCATGCATATAAGCATGTATATTCAATCATTTACAGTACATAGTACATACAATCATTGATCGGACATAGCACATTAAGTCAAATCTACCCTCGTCAACATGCGTATCCCGCCCCCTAGATCACGAGCTTATCTACCATGCCGCGTGAAACCAGCAACCCGCTTGGCAGGGATCCCTCTTCTCGCTCCGGGCCCATAGTACCGTGGGGGTAGCTACAGAATGAACTTTATCAGACATCTGGTTCTTTCTTCAGGGCCATCTCACCTAAAATCGCCCACTCTTTCCTCTTAAATAAGACATCTCGATGGACTAATGACTAATCAGCCCATGCTCACACATAACTGTGGTGTCAGGCATTTGGTATTTTTTAATTTTCGGGGATGCTTGGACTCAGCTACGGCCGTCAAAGGCCCCGACCCGGAGCATGAATTGTAGCTGGACTTAACTGCATCTTGAGCATCACCATAATGGTAAGCATGAGCATGCAGTTAATGGTTACAGGACATAACTTTAATGGCCAGTAAGCATGCAGTTAATGGTTTCAGGATAAATTAATTAATGGTTACAGGACATAATCATTGTACTATACACGCAATAACACCCACCCTTTCCTTTTCCCCCCCCCCCTTAAATACCTACCATCATTTTTAACACGCTTCCCCCTAAATAAATATTTAAATTTTTCATTTTTTCAATACTCAAATTGATGTCTCCGACGAAATGCATATGTAAGTGCCCGGATTTGTCCCATAACGCTTA